TAAAAAATTTGATGATAAGTACTCAGATTATTCATCAATCTTCCATTCGAATTCGATCCATGGATTGGACAAATTATTCACTAACAGAAAAAAAAATAACGGATCTAGCTCATCGGACAAATGCAATCAGAAATCAAATCGAAAAAATCACAAAAGACAGGAAAAAAATATTCCTAACTCTAGATATAAACATTACTCCTCACAAGAAAAATTTGGATCATATAAAATCCGAATCGCCAAAAAATATTTGGCAGATATTAAAAAGAAAAAGTACCCGATTCATACGTCAATGGAACTATTTTATGCAATTTCTTATTGTTATTCAAAAAATCTACATGGATACCCTTTTATGTATCATAAATATTACAAGGATCAATGTACAACCTTTACTTCAATCCAAAAAAATAATTCATACATACAATTACAATCATCAAACAAATCAAGAAGGAATTCAGGAAACAAATCCAAATACAATTCATTTGATTTCGACTATCAAAAAGTCGCTTTCTACTACTACTATTACTCATCAGAATTCACAGACTTTTTGTCACCTATCCTCTTTGTCACAGGCATATATATTTTACAAATTATCCCAAACCCAAGTTATTCACAAATATCACTTGAAATCCGTACTTCAATATCAAGGAACATCCCTTTTTTTTCAGTATACAATAAGGGATTGTTTTCAAACACAAGAAATATTGGATTCCGAATTAAAGCATACGAAACTTCACAAGTTTGGAATGACTCACTGGAAAAGCTGGTTAAGAGGTCATTATCACTATCAACACAATTTATCTCATACTCGATGGTCTACATTAGTACCACAAAAATGGCGAAATACAGTCAATCAAAGTTGTCTGGTTCAAAACAAAGACTCAACCAATTTGGATTCATACGAAAAAGACCAATTAATTCATTACCAGAAAAAAAATCATTATGTAATGGATTCATTACCGAGTCAAAAAGAAAAATTCAAAAAAAACTACAGATATCATCTTTTATCACATACATATATGAATTATGCAGATACTCAGGACTCTTATCTTTATGGATCACCATTACAAGGAAACGAGGTCCGAGGGATTCCCTATCATTACAACACATATACTCCCGAATTTTTTTATGTGCCGGGGGGTGTAGCTCTTACTCATTATCTAAGAGAAGATTCTATTATTCAGACGGATACAAATACAGATACAAAATACTTTCATTGGAGAATTCTTCATTTTTGTCTTACAAAAAAAAACGACATTCAAGGTTGGAACGATATGGATACCGGGACCAACATTACTACAAATACTCAGAGTCAGGCTCATTATTATCAAATAATTCACAAGATGGATACGAAAGATCTTGTTTATCTCGCGAGTCATACACAAATCCATCCATCCAATCAAACACAAAACCCTTTTCACTGGATGGGAATGAATCAAAAAATATTTCATTTTCCCATATCCAATCTGCAACTTTGGTTTTTCCCAGGGTTTGTGTTACTTTATTATGCATATATGATTCAACCGTGGATCATACCAATCAATTTACTTCTTTTGTATTTTATTGGAAATTAAAACGTTTGTTAAAATTAAAATATCAACAAAACGAAAAAAAAAGATCTTCGTATAGCATCGAATCAAAAAAAATCTCTTTAATTAGAGAAGAAAAATTAAAAAGAAAAACAGCAGCCGGTCCAAGTCCAAGGGGATCGGGAATCAGACGCACAAAACCCAGGGAATCTTGCATCAGATATATCAAACCAACAAAAAGATGTTTAAGAAGATTATTAGGGATCAGACACTATAAAGAAAAAACAATCTATGAGAAACACGGCAGCAGAACTAGATTTATTCCTGAAAAGATATTTTCTTTTTCAATTGAGGTGGGATTATCCTTTGAATCCAAGAATAATCAATTATATCAAGGTATATTGTCTCCTGCTTTGACTGATAAATCCAAAGGAAATTGCTATATCTTCTATTCAAAGAGAAGAAATGAGTCTGGATGTAATGCTGATTCAGAAAGATCTAACTCTTTAAAACTTGATAACAAAAGGAATCTTGATTATTTAACCAGTTCGTCTGTCTATAAAATGGGATGGACAATTTATTATGTATCAAACTATCGCTATTTCACTAGTGCATATGAGTATGCACCAAACTATAACTATTATAAAATGCCGAGAAAAAGGAAATGTTTATATGAATGGTCTTGTTTAATCCATTTCACGACATGTAAAGACGATTGGGAATCGAGACGAAAATCATTATGTTTTGCTTGTTCCTGTAAATATTTCATCTCCTATACGCCGTATAGAATTGAGAATTATAATTTGTTTCAATTCGCAAAAAGTGAATGTTGTGGTTATAAATCTAGTATTTCCCACTGGGAACAATGTAGGGAATTGCGGTCAATTTTTGGATGTAAGCAAACATCTTGTTATAGATACAGATATAAATACACTCCATATGTTCAAATTCTTTATTTGGCCAAATTATCGATTAGAAGATTTAGCTTGTATGAATCGCTATTGGTTTTATACCAATATCGGTATTCGTTTCAGTATGTCAAGGATACATATGTATCCACGATTGAAAATTCATTGATGGTACATTTCCCATGGATCACGTGTCAGATCTGATATGGTATCTAAAGTAAAACAGATGTACAGACGCCTTTGTTTGTTATGTCTGATACATGATACTGAGTCAATGAACTATCTTATCAATTAATAGATCTAGGAATGCCTGGGCAGAATCTTCTTATCTTAAGTTAAGTCAAAGATTTTATCTTTTTTAGGTGCAGAAATGTACTATCCTTTTGTATCCATATCCAAAACCAATTGCAAATGGGATTGATTATGGATTAATTCCATTTGAAAAAAACAGTAAAGCAAAAGCAGTAAGTTTAAGTATATGAATAAATCCATATTTTTGTGTATACCAAATTAAAAAGGCCGGCATTATATTATTATTACTGATCGGTAAAATCCATATCTTTCAAAAAAAGGGGGAGAAGAGTTCTTTTTTATGGTAAAAAATGCATTTATCTCAGTTATTTCGCAAGAAGAAAAAGAAGAAAATAAAGGTTCTGTTGAATTTCAAGTAGTCAGTTTCACTAATAAAATACGGAGACTTACTTTACATTTGGAATTGCACAGAAAAGACTATTCATCTCAGAGAGGTCTACGGAAAATTCTGGGAAAACGTCAACGGCTACTGGCTTATTTGTCAAATAAAAATAAAGTACGTTATAAAGAATTAATTGGTCAGTTAGATATTCGGAAGCCCAAAACTCGTTAAGCTAATTTGAATATTGAATTTTTTGAATTATTTGATTTGAAATAAATTTGGATGAACTTCATGTCGTTTTCAGCAATTCATGGAATAATGAATCGGGGAAAAAAATATGCCTGTACCTGCTACAAGAAAAGACCTCATGATAGTCAATATGGGTCCGCATCACCCATCAATGCATGGTGTTCTTCGACTCATCGTTACTCTCGATGGTGAAGATGTTATTGACTGTGAACCCATATTAGGTTATTTACACAGAGGAATGGAAAAAATTGCGGAAAATCGAACAATTATACAATATCTGCCTTATGTAACACGTTGGGATTATTTAGCTACTATGTTTACAGAAGCAATAACGGTAAATGCACCAGAGCAGTTGGGGAATATTCAAGTACCTAAAAGAGCCAGCTATATTAGAGTAATTATGCTGGAACTGAGCCGTATAGCTTCTCATTTGTTATGGCTTGGCCCCTTTATGGCGGATATTGGTGCGCAAACTCCCTTCTTCTATATTTTCAGAGAGAGAGAATTGATATATGATCTATTCGAAGCTGCCACAGGTATGCGAATGATGCATAATTATTTCCGTATCGGAGGAGTAGCTGCTGATCTACCTTATGGCTGGATAGATAAATGTTTTGATTTCTGCGATTATTTTTTAACAGGGGTTACTGAATATCAAAAGCTTATTACGCGGAATCCCATTTTTTTGGAACGAGTTGAAGGAGTGGGCATTATTGGGGGAGAGGAAGCAATAAATTGGGGTTTATCGGGACCAATGTTACGAGCTTCTGGAATTCAATGGGATCTTCGTAAAGTTGATAATTATGAGTGTTACGACGAATTGGATTGGGAAGTACAATGGCAAAAAGAAGGAGATTCATTAGCTCGTTATTTAGTCCGAATCAGTGAAATGACAGAATCCATAAAAATAATTCAACAAGCTCTGGAAGGAATTCCGGGGGGGCCCTATGAAAATTTAGAAGTCCGCCGCTTGGATAGAGCAAAGGATTCCGAATGGAATGATTTTGAATATCGATTCATTAGTAAAAAACCTTCACCCACTTTTGAATTGTCGAAACAAGAACTTTATGTGAGAGTGGAAGCCCCAAAAGGGGAATTGGGAATTTATCTGATAGGAGATCAAAGTGTTTTTCCCTGGAGATGGAAAATTCGTCCACCGGGTTTTATCAATTTGCAAATTCTTCCTCAGTTAGTTAAAAGAATGAAATTGGCTGATATTATGACGATACTAGGTAGTATAGATATCATTATGGGAGAAGTTGATCGGTGAAATGATAATAGATACGACAGAAGTACAAGCTATCAATTCTTTTTTCAGATCGGAATCCTTAAAAGAGGTTTATGGGCTCATATGGTTGCTTGTTCCTATTTTTACTCCCGTATCGGGAATCATAATAGGTGTACTAGTAATTGTGTGGTTAGAAAGGCAAATATCCGCAGGGGTACAACAACGTATTGGACCCGAATACGCCGGCCCTTTGGGAATTCTTCAAGCTCTAGCAGATGGGACCAAACTACTTTTCAAAGAGGATCTTCTCCCATCTAGAGGGGATATTCGTTTATTCAGTATCGGACCATCGATAGCGGTCATATCCATTTTAATAAGTTATTCAGTAATTCCTTTTGGCTATCGCGTTATTCTAGACGATCTCAGTATAGGTGTTTTTTTATGGATTGCCATTTCAAGTATTGCTCCTATTGGACTTCTTATGTCAGGATATGGATCGAATAATAAATATTCCTTTTTAGGTGGTCTACGAGCTGCTGCTCAATCGATTAGTTATGAAATACCATTAACTCCATGTGTGTTATCAATATCTCTACGTGCGATTCGTTGGGACATACCCCCCTTTTTTTTGTTTTCACCTATTTTTTTCATTTTATTTCTAGGAAATAAGTTGAATGTAGTGAACAAATATTTTTATTTTTTATTCATCATTCGGAACGATGAACTAAACCAGATAGTTATATCAGTGAAACAAAACAGCTTATCAATTGGCAGTAAAAAGATTGAGTCTCATTGCCTAGGTACAAGAGTTAAGCGGAAGTCAAAACAGTCGAAACTGTTTACCCAAAGATTGGGTGATTCGTCATCATCGTTTGAAGCGGATACAAAAGATCAACTCTATGGAGTTTTTACTAGTGTATTGTCTGGGTTTGGGTTACCATACCGGGGATCGAGCAAAAACAAAAATGAGTGGACGATTAGGAACACCAAGGTACACAAAGGATTAGTAATGTATATAAGGTCAGTTATCCAAAGGAGTATTTATGTATCAAAAAAAGGAATCCTAATGGGGCTTAAAATTGGTAGAAATTATTCAGTAGTACTTCCCCATGATCCCGATCCAGAGTATGCTCCTATCCACTCATTAAAAAAATCACTATCAGGAACGAAGTCATCCTTTATTTATATTATATTTATGACCTTTAGTTATATTCATTTTTCATTTATTGAATTATTTATTCAATTGGATTGTAGAATGAATTTTTGCAAGTCCTCTTTTCTGAGAAAGAAGAATAGGAACGAAAGAAATGGAATGCAATTGAAATGGAAAAAAACTATAAGAAATCTCTTTTGTTTCTTTTCTCTATGCATATTTATATTAATACAGAGAGAATACGAATTCTATCATGATTCATCAACTAATACTATATCATACAATGTCGAATTCTTTTCATTAAGAATTAAGAAAAAGATATCAGTCGAAATCCATTCATACAACGAGTATTTTATTCAATTGAAGGATTCAGTTATTACTGAATCAAGACAAATGAAAATTATGAAGGATGAGATCAATTCGGAAGCACTTTTTTTGTTATTATCGCAGACAGAATTGCATTGGTCTAATTTGGGACTCTCTGATATATCCTTACTCTATCTACCCTCCAAACATAGCGAAATAATATCGAATTACTCCTTAGATTTATTTGTGGCCATCGAGGAGCCGTATGAAGCTGAAGTCTCATGTACGGTTCTGCAATCGCGATGGGAACAGTGCTGTTATCACCGACTATACTTATCTAACAGTTCAAGTACGGTTGATATAGTGGAGGCGCAATCAAAATATGGTTTTTGGGGGTGGAATCTGTGGCGTCAACCTATAGGGTTTACGGTTTTTCTAATTTCTTCCCTAGCGGAATGTGAGAGATTGCCCTTTGATTTACCAGAAGCAGAGGAAGAATTAGTAGCGGGTTATCAAACCGAATATTCAGGTATCAAATTTGGTTTATTTTACGTTGCTTCCTATCTCAATCTACTAGTTTCTTCATTATTTGTAACGGTTCTTTACTTGGGCGGTTGGAATCTCTCTCTTCCATACACATTAATTCCTGAGTTTTTTGGAATAAATGAAGTGGGTGGAGTCTTTGGAACGACAATTGGTATATTTATTACATTAGCTAAAGCTTATTTGTTCCTGTTCATTCCTATCACAACAAGATGGACTTTACCTAGGATGAGAATAGACCAACTATTAAATCTTGGGTGGAAATTTCTTTTACCTATTTCTTTAGGTAATCTATTATTGACAACTTCTTCCCAACTCCTTTCACTGTAAAGGCATACGATATTCTAGATTCATAACTTCGTTCAAATCAAACAAGAGACAGAAACATGAAATAATTTATAGATATTCATGATATGGTTCCTATGGTAATTGGGTTCATGAATTATGGTCAACAAACAGTACGAGCTGCAAGGTACATCGGTCAAAGTTTCATGATTACCTTATCCCACACAAATCGTTTACCTGTAACTATTCAATATCCTTATGAAAAATTGATCACATCTGAGCGTTTCCGAGGTCGAATCCACTTTGAATTTGATAAATGCATTGCATGTGAAGTATGTGTTCGTGTATGCCCTATAGATCTACCCGTTGTTGATTGGAGACTGGAAACTGATATTCGAAAGAAACGATTGCTTAATTACAGTATTGATTTCGGAATCTGTATATTTTGTGGTAACTGCGTCGAGTATTGTCCAACAAACTGTTTATCAATGACTGAAGAATATGAACTTTCTACTTATGATCGTCATGAATTGACTTATAATCAAATTGCTTTGGGTAGGTTACCAATGTCAGTAATTGGGGATTACACCATTTCCCCAATTATGAATTCTACTCAAATAAACAAAGTCATGAGTAAACCCCTTGATTCAAAAACAATTACCAATTCCTAAGATTCAGTTTTGATCTAAAGGAGCGAAGCTTTTGTCATTTCATTGTGCTGGGGAAATAACTCAAAATCCTAACTATGGTTTAGTGGAAGTCACTGCTTGCTTTGGATTGAAAATCCATTCATATCTCCCGGACGGTTTCAAAATGTATATCGAAATTATTCGAAATTTCTAATTAAAACGAAATGTCTTAAATGTCTAATAATGTATAACTGTATTAGAAATGTATAATCGAAAATGCAATAATCAAAATAAAGAATATATTTGAATATAATATAGAATAATAATTCTATTTCTAGATTCTTATTTATAGATTATTCTATTATTTTATATAATAGAAATACTAATACAATTTCTAACTAATCTTTTGGATAGAGAAATGGGATTCAATTAATAAGTGTATCTCCAACAATCCCCACCCACCCCATTAGGGTTTAATTCAATTAGGAGTGTAGCGTAACGTATCAAAAAAAAATAGAAATAAATAGGGTAACTTCTTTTTTCCTGGTCTAGTCAATAAGGTCATGAAACATTTCGACTTATTTATCTCTTATTTTACACATAATGGATTTACCTGGACCAATACATGATTTGCTTTTAGTATTTTTGGGATTGGGTCTTATAGTAGGAGGTCTAGGAGTTGTATTACTTACCAATCCTATTTTGTCTGCCTTTTCATTGGGATTGGTTCTTGTTTGTATATCCTTATTCCATATTCTAGCGAACTCCCATTTTGTAGCTGCTGCACAGCTCCTTATTTATGTGGGAGCCATAAATGTCTTAATCATATTTGCTGTGATGTTCATGAATGGTTCAGAATATTACAATGATTTCCGTCTCTGGACCATTGGGGATGGGGTCACTTTACTGGTTTGTACAAGTATTTTTGTTTCACTAATTACTACTATCCTAGATACGTCATGGTACGGAATTATTTGGACTACAAGATCAAACCAGATTATAGAGCAGGATTTGATAAACAATAGTCAACAAATTGGGATTCATTTATCAACAGATTTTTTTCTTCCATTTGAACTTATTTCTATAATTCTTTTAGTTGCCTTGATAGGTGCGATTGCTATGGCTCGTCAGTAATAAATACAATAAAAGACTTAAAAAAAGACTTATCTTATAAACCCAAATCCAATAAAAAAAATTCTGTCCTATTCCATTAATTTTCCTTCAATTCTATTTTGAAATTGTTCATGTATAAAATGGAAATTTATTTAGTTCGATCTATTATCAATACTTTCTTTTATTACGTACTTGTTATATTCTAGTCAATCGAATCGAGGGAATTGTTGTTCATATTGAAATGAATCGAGATTGATAAGGAGTTGGTCAATGCTGCTCGAACATGTACTTGTTTTGAGTGCCTATTTATTTTCTATCGGTATCTATGGATTGATTACAAGTCGAAATATGGTTAGAGCACTTATGTGTCTTGAACTTATACTGAATGCGGTTAATATGAATTTCGTAACATTTTCTAATTTATTTGATACTCGCCAATTAAAAGGAGACATTTTTTCCATTTTTGTTATAGCTATTGCAGCCGCTGAAGCAGCTATTGGATTAGCTATTGTTTCATCAATTCATCGTAACCGAAAATCAATTCGTATCAATCAATCTAATTTGTTGAATAAATAGTGGTAATCATATGAATTATGAATGTGGTAATCATATATTTATATATATATATAAATATATCAAAATATAAATTATATATATTAATAAATAGATATTAATAAATAGAAAAAAAAATGAATAAATAGAAAAAAAAAATAGATAAAAATGGAATCAAATTCAAATAAATAATAAATATAAATAATGGAATATTCACCAATTCAAATTGGTATGTATGAAAAAGCATATGACTCTGTTTGCTAAAACATAAGAAATCAAAGTATCTTGGCTCTTTCTCTTCTCATGGACAGATCCAGAAATAGATTGATTATAAAACAATTCTGGTAAATCATTGATTCGTCTGGTGTCTAAAATATATGATTTCTTTACTACTTTACTTTACTAGATTGAAAATCTCTGACGTTCAAAAAATTGATAGATCCAATGTCACATTCAGTAAAGATTTATGATACATGTATAGGGTGTACTCAATGTGTACGAGCATGCCCTACAGATGTATTAGAAATGATACCTTGGGACGGATGTAAAGCTAAGCAAATTGCTTCTGCTCCAAGAACAGAAGACTGTGTAGGTTGTAAAAGATGTGAATCCGCCTGTCCAACAGATTTCTTAAGTGTCCGGGTTTATTTATGGCATGAGACAACTCGCAGCATGGGCCTAGCTTATTGATACGTTTCAGAAAACTCCACTTGAATCCATTTGATTTCTCTTTACCGACAAAAACCCGTGCTCGATAATCGGTTCGAGCACGGGTTTTTCTGGTCAAAGTGTATCTTGTATTTACCACGAAATATTTTCCTTGGTTAACAATAATTGTTGGTTTGCCGATATTCGCAGGTTCTTCACTTTTCTT